TTCCTTGCTCAAAGATGTTCATTTGTACATGTATCATATATATCACATGTGATTTTCCGCTCATTGTATAAAGAGTAGTGAATGAGAAAGATAAGGAGTTTTGAACCGCTAACGAAAAAAGAATAAAGAAAAAGGATACGATAAAGAATTAGGGAGCCAAATGGTCTTTTTGGGGATAGAGGGACTTGAACCCTCACGATTTTTGAAATCGACGGATTTTCCTCTTACTATAAATTTCATTGTTGCCGGTATTGACATGTAGAACGGGACTCTATCTTTATTCTCGTCCGATTAATCAGTTCTTCAAAAGATCTATCAGATTATGGAGTGAATGGTTTGATCAATGAATATTCGATTCTTTCTTCAATATGGAATCAATTGACAACAATTCTTCTGTATTATGTATACAGGTTTATCCTTCATCTTTTCTGAAGTTTCGAGAGAAGGATTCCTCTACTAACGTAAGACAATCAACTCCATTCGTTAGAACAGCTTCCATCGAGTCTCTGCACCTATCCTTTTTGATTTTCGCTTTCTGAACCTTTGTTTGTTTTCGGAAAACGTGATTTGGCTCAGGATTGCCCATTTTTATTAATTCCAGGGTTTCTCTGAATTTGAAAGTTCTCACTTAGTAAGTTTCCATACCAAGGCTCAATCCAATTAAGTCCGTAGCGTCTACCGATTTCGCCATATCCCCCTTTTTGAGATGAAAATCTCATTGTGATCTCGTTCCCCTTTTTCTTTCATTTATACCGGAACCGTTGAATTCATTAGATAGATGCCGATTCCTGTCTCGAAAAAGTGTTTTCTCCTCTTTGTCTTTGATTTCTTGTCTATCTTCTTTCATCTTCTATATCTATAGGAGGCTTATATTCGGTCCAATCAAAAACGATTTTATCATTTCTGTATCGGCAATTCAATATAGGTGGATACATACGCTATACATCTGTCTCTCTTCCAGTCATTTCCCCATGAAATTTCGAATACTTGAACGGTCGATTCTTTTTTTTAATTGTGATAAAAAAAATGGAAATTCTATATCGCTAGATTAATCGTTATCTTCTATAATATTTAACAGTTATTTCAAATTCTATATTCTATTCTTTAATATATTCATATTCATTATGAATAGCGAATATGAATAGCTAAGAATTAAAATAGTATAATAGTGAATAGCAAAGATTCTAAGAGTTTATTGAATTCCTATGCATGCCGAATTTATGTTATGTGAGCCTGCTTAGCTCAGAGGTTAGAGCATCGCATTTGTAATGCGATGGTCATCGGTTCGATTCCGATAGTCGGCTTTTCTCTATTTATTTTATTCTATGTTTTACATGATTGATAATGCATCTTTGAAATCAAAGAATATTGAAAAAAAATGTTTTCCTCTTTTGGCAAAAGCCATTGATTTATTATGTGATAGGAATTTCCAATTATCTAACGAAAAGAATCCTTTTCTTTTTCTATATATAGAATATAAAGATCTGGATATTTATCCAACTCATCTCATTATTCTTTAATAGAATAATACTTCAGTAAATTTCACTTTATTTAGAATTTAGTTCATTTTTAGTTTAGGTTTATTCTGTAGAATGAAATTTCATCAATAAGAATTAATAATTAAATATAAATAAGAAGAAGGAGTCTTTATGTCGCGTTACCGAGGTCCTCGTTTCAAAAAAATACGCCGCCTGGGGGCTTTACCAGGGCTAACTAATAAAAGGCCCAGAGCTGGAAGTGATCTTAGAAACCAATCGCGTTCCGGGAAAAAATCCCAATATCGAATTCGCCTAGAAGAAAAACAAAAATTGCGTTTTCATTATGGTCTTACAGAACGACAATTACTTAAATACGTTCGTATCGCCGGAAAGGCAAAAGGGTCAACAGGTCAGGTTTTACTACAATTACTTGAAATGCGCCTGGATAACATTCTTTTTCGGTTGGGTATGGCTCCGACTATTCCGGGAGCTCGCCAATTAGTTAACCATAGACATATTTTAGTCAATGGTCGTATAGTAGATATACCAAGTTATCGCTGCAAACCCCGAGATACTATTGCGGCGAGGGATGAACAAAAATCTAAAGCTCTAATTCAAAATTCTCTCGATTCATCCCCCCATGAGGAATTGCCAAACCATTTGACTCTTCAACCATTCCAATATAAAGGATTAGTCAATCAAATAATAGATAGTAAATGGGTCGGTTTGAAAATAAATGAATTGCTAGTTGTAGAATATTATTCTCGTCAGACTTAAACCTAACAAAAATAAAATCAACACTAATAAGAATAAGGGTTCGACCCATTTTGCTCCCTTTCGGCGAAGTAAATTAACCTAAGGTTAAGATAAATAAGGGTTTGATCCGGATTTTTCTTCCATTTAGGTATCATAGACCGAGAGGGATATTTTCATTCCTTGTCTACTCTACTCTTTTCTTTACACAGTATTTTCCGTACCACAGCCATTAGGAATAGAGAATCCATATCAAAGAAAGGTCTAAC